TTAAGCCCGAAACTCCCAGCGGATGGCCAGTGAGCTAAAAAAACGAAAGAATGGGTTACATTTTTCATATGCTCTCCTCTTATAGATAGGACGAACAAAGAACAAAGTTTTTCGATCACTTACTTCGCTCGCCCTTTTTTGATCGGTTTTTTTAATGCAATTTTTTTTTAATGCAAATAGATTCAATCTAGTAATTTATTTTAGATTAAGTCTTAGGTCTCGTTTGACCTGTGAAAGACCTCCTTTGTTGAAATGTTCTCAAAATTCCTAAAATAAAAGGAAAAAGACTTTCCACTGTCCTAAACTAAGGACGGGAAGGAAGAAGGCGAGCATATCCTCTAAATTGATCATCCTCAAATCAGCCCTTCCTGGGGTGGGGTATTGTCTGTCCCAATAAATAGATAATTCCAGGAGTAATAAATAGGAGTAAAGTATTGATATAATTGGAATTGCAGAAGCAAATACCAATTTACTAAAAAAAGAAAAAAGTATCTAATCTAAAGCACTCATTTTCTTTTTTAGGATTAAACAAAAGGGTTCGCAAATAAAAGTGCTAGTGCCACAACTAGTCCATAAATTGTTAAAGCTTCCATAAAAGCTAGACTAAGCAATAAAGTACCTCGTATTTTACCTTCTGCTTCTGGCTGTCTCGCAATACCTTCTACAGCTTGTCCTGCAGCAGTACCTTGACCAACTCCAGGCCCAATAGAAGCAAGCCCTACGGCCAATCCAGCAGCAATAACGGAAGCAGCAGCAATTAGTGGATTCATGGTGAGTTCCTCGTGTCAAAAAAAAAAAGAAATGGTTAAGGATACAATCAACCAAGAAATTCTTACTTCTAAGCTCTATTGGGGAGAAGTAACTAAAAAGTACAAATTGAAATGATAATCTGAATTGTCCGAACTACTTCGAGATCTCATTTTTAGTTTCTAATCATTAGAGGTTTGTGTAAATCCATATGATTCTTATTATTCTATTTCTCTTTCTTTCCAACCAACAACTCTTTCATTCCATCCTTCTTTCTTTACTCTTCGATATCCTTGAGTTCCTATTATTTCCCCTATAATCTAATCCATAATAAAAGACGAAATAGAGGAAGAACCCCTATTGAAATCGACCTAATCCAAATCCAATAGGAATTAAATCAAGATATACAATTGATAACAATATGCTGCATAGAACTGGATATGGAATCCAATTCCATATAGAGGGAATTCGATATATCGGATTAGATAATGAATCTAACTTAGGAATATATAATATCCCATATACACTTGTTTCTTCTATTTTGCGTATTTTCTTATTTTCTATTGAATCGGATTCGAAAATCATTCCTTAAAGTGGAAACCCGCACAAAAGATGACTGGACTTCTAGACATTAAGGATATAGATCTAGCCTGACTCCGCCCCCCTTAATGCATATATACTTTGACAATTCCGTAATATAGTCTATTCTCTCTCCTACAACTCTAGGTTGTATATTCATACGCATTTCTAACTATTTTGTTTTCCAACCAAGCGGATTATCTGGAACCATGCATGAATTGAGCTAAGCTAAAAAAAAAGATTATTTCGAAAACTAGTCAATTCAATGATGACCCTCCATGGATTCACCTATATAGGCTGCGGCTAACGTTGCAAAAATAAGAGCTTGAATACCGCTTGTAAATAATCCAAGAAACATGACCGGTATAGGGACTACTAAGGGGACTAAAGAAACAAGAACAACAACGACTAATTCATCCGCCAATATATTCCCGAAAAGTCGAAAACTAAGCGATAATGGTTTTGTGAAATCTTCTAGGATGTTAATTGGTAAAAGGATTGGAGTTGGTTTAATATATTTCTCGAAATAACTCAATCCTTTTTTGCTAAGACCCGCATAAAAATATGCCGCTGACGTGAGTAAAGCTAAAGCAACAGTAGTATTTATATCATTCGTGGGCGCTGCTAATTCCCCATGGGGTAACTGTATAATTTTCCAAGGTAAAAGAGCACCCGACCAATTCGAAACAAAAATAAAAAGGAACATAGTTCCAATAAAGGGAACCCAGGGACCATATTCTTCTCCAATCTGAGTTTTGCTCAAGTCTCGAATAAACTCAAGCACATATTCGAAGAAATTCTGACCGTCGGTCGGGATGGTTTGTGGATTCCGAACAGCTATGATAACTGAACCTAGCAAGATAGTAATTACGACCCAAGAAGTGATGAGTACTTGGGCATGAATTTGGAAACTTCCTATTTGCCAATAGAAGTGTTGGCCTACTTCTACACCCGATATATCGTATAACCCCTTGAGTGTTTTAATGGAACATGGTATAATATTCATATTGTCCTCTGATAAAAATTGAACTTCAAAAAAGGAATTCTTTTGATTCAACCATCTCTTTCTCAACTCAGCAACTTGAAGTATTAATCTTATATTTAGGATACCAAGAAATCACATCAGATCATAATATATATCAATACCCTCTAATATATATCAATATTCCCCTTCTTTTATCTATGCAAAACAAAAAAGAATAGTAAGTGATCCCATAAATCTACGCAGTTGCCCAAGAATTCACTATTCTTCTTAATCAACGATTTCTTATATAGAGAGAACGGCCCTCACAAATTGCAAATACTAATTTGTTAAGAATCAATCGAATTGAAGTCATAGTGTCATCGTTGGCTGGAATCGATATATTCGCGAGATCTGGGTCACAATTTGTATCGACTAAAGAAATAGTAGGAATCCCCAAAATGGCACATTCCCGAAGAGCTATATACTCTTTTTGCTGATCGAGGACGATCACAATGTCCGGCAACCTCGTCATATATTTGATCCCGCCGAGATATCTTTGCAAGGTCGATAATTTTCTCTTCAAGATTGCCACATCTCTTTTTGGGAGATGGTGGAATTTTCCCATCTTTTCTTCTGCTCTTAAGTCTCTAAATTGAGAAAGTCTAGTTTTCGTAATCGACCAATTCGTTAACATACCACTGAACCACTTTTTATTAACATAATGACAACGAGCCCTTATTGCAGCTGATGCTACTAAATACGCTGCTCTTTTTTTGGTACCAACAATTAAGAAGCTTTTTCCCTGACTTGCTGCATCAAAAACTAAATCACAAGCTTCTGATAAAAAGCGAGCCGTTCTAGCGAGATTTGTAATATGAGTACCTTTACGCTTTGCCGAGATGTAAGGGGCCATTTTAGGATTCCATTTCTTAATACCATGACCAAAATGAACTCCCGCTTCTATCATCTCTTTCAAATTGATGTTCCAATATCTTCTTGTCATTTTTTCCACACTTCCTTTTGATTTTTTCTTTTTTTTTCATCCTACCATTCCATTACGGAATTTATTTCTTTTTGAAGATTAAGAAAGAGCCGAAATAGCTTGAAATAAATAATAATTGTTCCGATGTAACCTTCCACTGAGAATTGGCCATTGATACATGGTATAAACGTAACCTTAATGAATTAACTGACTTCTTTTACTTATTAAAATAAAAATCTAAAATCTGACCTGTTAGTGTTCTAAGGTCAAAAGTCTAGTTTAAAGTCAAAAAATCCGCTTTATGTATCCTTAAATCGTATAATTGGGGGTAAATGGGGGTTCTGATGTCTCATAGAAATTGTTTGTTACGTCAGAATCAGAAGAAACTAATTCTGTATGGAGAAACAAAATATCTCTCATTTCCGACGCGAATAGATTTTTTTTTTGAATTTCGAAATAAAGGTTCTTGTCTTGTGGGGAACGATGCACAAATTTTTGGAATCCGGTACCAACAGGTATAATCCCCCCCAGAACTACGTTTTCTTTCAGGCCTTTCAACCAATCAATACGACCTCGTAGGGCAGCTTTTGCTAAAACTCGAGCAGTTTCTTGAAAACTTGCTTCAGATATGAAACTTTGGGTATTCAGGGAAGCCCTTGTTATTCCCAATAAGATTGCCCGATAATAGATCGATTCATCCAAAGCTCGCCCTGCTCGTTCCGCTCGCAATAATCCGATTAATTCCCCAGGTGAAAAAACATTAGACATTCCATCTTCGGAAACCCGCACTTTTGATGTTACTTGGCGTATAATAATCTCTATATGTCTATTATGGATCTGTACCCCTTGGGATCGATAAACCTTTTGGATCTTATTAACCAAAGAGATACGACTTTGGGCTATGGTTAGCTCAGCTCCAATCAAGAATCCCCAGGGGACCCCAAGAATTCTTGGTATACGCTCATTCCAATCCTCAATTCTCCTTTCGAGATTCGGCGATAGTGAATCAATTGAACGCGCTTCAAAGATTTGTTCTACTTTTGGAAGACCTTGCGTTATGTCACTAGATCTCGATTTTTCATATATAAACGTAACTAACCTATCTCCTTTGTAAAGGATTTCTCCATAATGACCATGAACAGTTGCTCCTGTAGTGGCCAAATAAGGCTTAGCTGCTCTTATAACAAAGGAATCAATATTAACAATGAAAATTTGACCAGATTTTTTTATGTGCGATTTAAATAGACATACATTTTCGCAAATAAATTGTCCAAGGTGAATTATTGCCGATGTCTCCTCCCAAGAATCATGATGGAGAAAGTGCCAATTCAAATGGAATGGATCCAACATGATGTTACTATCGAAATTCGAAATCCTTTGATTTTCATCTATTAAAGAGTATTTAAGCCCTTGAAGTACTTGGAAGGTTTGTTTCAAATTGTCAAGGAACAAATATTTTTTTAACAGGATCTGATTATGCGTTAGTAAATAGTAAGATGAAGAAAAATTCGATATACTAGGTACAATAGCAGCTAAGGGCCCAAAAATATCTCGAATAGGAATTCTAGGATTCGATTCTTTTCCCGCATTGGGATATTTCGAATTCTTGAATAAACCAATTCTAGAACAGTTGGATGCCAACAAAATCATCAAAGATTGGTATTCTTTATTTCGATTCAACAAGGTGCCAATAGCTTCTTGATGTTGGCTAAGTGATTGAATCTTCGCCTTGGAATAAAAGGAATTGGTATTGGTGCGATCTAACCTATTATTGGGAATCGGTCCTGCACTTGTCCTATCATACCTTCTTCGTGTATACGAAATAGTGGACTTGACTAACTCAATTCTTAGGAAATCACGAATCAGATCATTTGCTCTTACCTCAACAAGGGAAGCACGAGCCTCCTCTTTTTCTTCTTGTTCCCAATTCACTACTAAGCAAGTTCGAACAAATTGACTATTCGTGTGATAAATTCTTTGAGTTAACTTGCTATTTTCATGAGAAATAAAATTGACAAGTCGAAGTTGGAGATTATCCTCTTCTTGCAAGAGATCCTGCGGGAAAAGTGTTGCTAAATTTCTCCCTTCGTCCATTTCATATGCGACTGCAGGTCGAACCGAAACAAAATACTTTTCCTTGCTCTTGAGAATTTTTTTCCGTTGAACATAGACCCAATTTTTCCTTTTTTTTGATTCCTTAGATTCTTTCTTTTCTCTTTCTGGTGGTATCAAACTACCACCTAATATCTTATCTGCTTCTTCAGGAAAATGAATATCTCCGGAAAAGATTTTGAGTTCCGTATGGCTTTTTTTTCTATTCACTCGGACCAATCCACCTAGTCGACTTCTTGTATTTTTTGTGAGTTGTGTATCCACTCCAATGATACTATTATCAAGTACCTTTAGGGATGAGGATCTGGGCAAGATATGCAGTTCTTGAAGAATGAAAAAAAACCGATCTAGTTCTTTTTGGTATTTTAGACTAAATTCTTTTGTTCCTCGATGCTCAATCAAACCCTCTTTTTTTAAGATGGAATCTTCCTCTGGGCTCCCGTATTCGTCCTCTGAGTCTTCTTCTGAGTCTTCCTCTAAAGTCCCATATTCGTCCTCTGAGCCTTCCTCCGGGCTCCCATATTCGTCTTCTGAGTCTTCATCTAGAGTTCCATATTCGTCCTCTCGGGTCCTATATCCGTTCTCTGGGCTCCCATATTCGTCCTCTGAGTCTTCCTCTCGAGTCCTATATTCGTCTTCTAGGGTTTCATATTCGTCCTCTAGGATCCCATATTCATCTTCTAGGGTTTCATATTCGTCCTCTAGAGTCCTATATTCGTCTTCTAGGGTTTCATATTCGTCCTCTCGGGTCCTATATCCGTTCTCTGGGCTCCCATATTCGTCCTCTGAGTCTTCCTCTCGAGTCCTATATTCGTCCTCTAGGGTCCTATATTCGTCCTCTAGGGTCCTATATCTAAATTTCACAATTCCTGACCCCTTTTTATCTTTTCTGTATCGTGGATCGTCAAAATAAGCAAAAATAGTATTTCTACGTAAAACACCCATAAAGGGTATTTCAATAGAAATCCCCAAACAGGATATTAGTTCTTTCTCTTGTTCTTGATGATATTGTAATGGAATGACGAACCTATTTCTTCGCTTTTTCGCCAATAAATCCGAATTATCTTGAAGAATAGAAGGATAGACAAAATTCCAATGGCCGTTGGACATGATTCTATCCGGCGTTGAATAATCAAGAATTTCCCTATCTTTTTTACCAAAAGTATCCAACAGTCTATGTCTTACTTGATCATTAGCCATTGAGAGGTCAAAGATATATCTTCCGTCAACAGAAAAAGAATAAGTATTCATTTGATCTTGATCCTTGTGGAGCGAAAAAGACGCTATACTGGATCTGCACATACTTACTGACAATATCCATAAATGGCTTGTTTTTGGTAATCGACGAAGATTACCATATTGATATTCGGGCGCATGGTAAACATCAGTACTCCAGTGCATTTCCCCGTCTGATTCGGAATAAATATGCTTTTGTACCCTTTCTTTAAAATGCAAAGTGGACGTTCCGGCACGAATCTCCGCAATTACTTGTTCGGATTCTACATATTGATCATTTTGCACTAGAATCAAGCTTTTTGAGGGAATATTTACACTATATAGAATATCCTGACTCTGAATAGTTACATGCAAGTCTATATAACATAGAAAAGCAGGCTGCCCATGACGGGTACGTGTGGGGTGAACCAAATCCTCATTGAATTGGATTTTTCCATTCGAAGGGGATCGTACAAGGTCGGCAGTACCCCCTGTGAATACTCCACCAGTATGAAAAGTTCTTAATGTTAGTTGAGTCCCTGGCTCCCCAATTGATTGACCCGCAATAATACCTACGGCTTCCCCTAATTCGACCAGATCGCCATGAGTGGGACTCCGACCATAACATAATTGACAGATCCAAGATGTGCTCCGGCAAGTAAAGGGGGTTCTAATATATATTGGTTGTGCTCGAAATGGTTGTGCTCGAAAGGCAGTTATGAATCGATTGACTAATCCAATTCCAATATCTTGATTTCGAGCGGCAATGCATCGTGAACCGATATATATATCGTCTGCTAATACACGACCAATTAGTGTTTGGACAAAAAGTTTTTCCGTCATCCCATTTTGAGGACTCACAGAAATACCTCGGATAGTACCACAATCTCTTCTACGCACAATAATATGTTGAACTACTTCAACAAGTCTACGTGTAAGATATCCAGCATCCGCTGTTCGTACAGCAGTATCTACAACCCCTTTACGGGCTCCGTAGCAGGAAATTATATATTCTGTCAAAGAAAGTCCCTCGCGTAAATTGCTTTGAATAGGTAAATCAATCATTTGTCCTTGAGGATCCGCCATTAATCCTCTCATACCTACTAATTGGTGTACTTGAGATGCATTTCCTCTAGCTCCTGAAAAAGACATTAGATAGACTGGATTAGAAGGATCCGTTATCCGAAAATTCGAATTCATTTCTTGTTTCAAATATTCACTTGTAGCATACCATATCTCAACGGATTGGCGTAATTTTTCTACCGCGTGTACAGCCCCATAATAATAGTGTTTCTCCAAAAGAAAACTCTGTTGTTCCGCGTCTTGGACTAACCATCCCTTAGAGGGTATTGTTAAAAGATCCTCGATTCCTAATGAAATCGATGTAGTAGTGGCTTGATGAAAGCCCAGAGTCTTTATTTGATCCAGTATATGGGATGTATATCCCATTCCGAAATGATCTATTAATCTGCTAATAAGTCGTTTCATAGCAGTTCCGTCTATCTCTTTATTATGAAAGACCAGATTGGCCCGTTCCGCCATACATAAGTACCCCCTTTTTCGGCTGAGTAGGATTCGACAATTGCTGAGTAGGATTCGACAATGGGCCTGAGTCAGTGATTCGAAAATTTAATTAACTTCCTTTCCTTAATCTCAATCTGGATTCGCGCGGCAAAAATGATGATACTAGCGAAATCGGAATGCCCCCCGAAAGGGGCATCGCCGAATCTAACTTCCTTGTTTAGATAGTGTATGAATAGGCCTGACTAAATCCTTGTATGGCTTCCTCTATTTCTCTATAAAAAGAAATATGACCAAGAGTGCTTCGAATGTATATAGAACGGATTTCTTTTTTTCTATTTCCCACTATTAGATAGTGGGCATAAATCTCATGATAAGTCCCCAAAGATTCATATTGAACTTCAATCGGAACTTCTCTTGACCCAATGACGCGTTGATCTAGTTTCCATCGGAGCCACAAGGGACTGTCTAAACTGATTCGTTTCTGTCTATAAGCTCCCAGTGCATCATAGGAACTGGAAAAATGGGGTTCTTTATCTTTCGTATACTTATAATTATTATTATTGTAACTTACTTTTTGATTTGGATAGTTTCCGCAACTATTATATCTATTTGCACAAATACCCCGACGGTTTCCAATCGTTAATACATAAAGTCCTATAAGCATGTCTTGGGTCGGTACGCAAATAGGATCTCCAATAGCAGGAGATAGGAGATTCATATGAGAAAACATAAGTAAACGGGCTTCCGCCTGAGCTTCCAAGGATAAAGGTAGATGAACAGCCATTTGATCCCCATCAAAGTCCGCATTGAAACCCTTACACACTAATGGGTGTAAACAAATAGTACGCCCCTCTACTAAAGTGGGTTGGAAGGCCTGTATGCCTAATCTATGCAGGGTAGGTGCTCTATTCAACAGTACAGGATGTCCCCGCATAACTTCTTGAAGTATTTCCCATACAATGGGTTCCTTTTCCCAAATTTTCCTTTTAGCAATCCTGACATTAGAAGTAGCGCGTTTCGTGATTAAATCGCGAATTACAAATAGCTGAAAAAGCTTTATTGCTATCTCTAGAGGTAATCCACATTGATGTAATGAAAGTGAAGGACCCACAACAATGACAGAACGCCCCGAGTAATCGACCCGTTTCCCAAGCAGAGTCTCGCGAAACCTTCCCTCTTTACCTTCAATTACATCTGAAAGTGATTTGTATACTTTATTGTGACCATCCCTCGTTGGTTGCCCGCGGGACCCACTATCAAGAAGTGTATCCACGGCTTCTTGTACCAACTTTTCCTGGCACATTACTAAATCTGCTGGCGCTAATTCACTTCTTTTTAATAGATAGGCAAGGTTGTTGTTCCGACGGATAACTCTCTTATAAAGTTCATTAATATCCGAAGTCACTACTTTATCCCCAGACCTATAAACAATGGGTCTCAATTCGGGAGGAAGAACCGGTAATAAGCACAAAACCATCCATTCTGGTTCTACATTTGTTTGAATAAAATGTTTCGCCAATTGCATGCGTCTAATCAAAAAAACTTTTCTTATTCGTCTTTTTCTATCTTCCCATTCATCTCCACTATACCCCTCGTCTTCTAATTCCTTCCATTCGACCAAGGAATTCTCTATAATAATTCGCAAATCCAAATCTGCTAATTGTTCTCTAATAGCACCTGCTCCTGTCGCAATTTCCCGATTTCGAAATGTTGCAAAGCCTGGGGTAGAAAAAAAGGGAGAAATGCTGTGGTTACAGGATGAAATTTCATCTTCGAATAAACCTCGTAATCGTAAGAAAGTGGGTTTTTTAGCGCTGGGCCTAGCAAAAGAGAAATCGCCGTATACTAGGCCCTCCAATTTCTTAAGGGGTTTATCTAAAAGGTTCGCGATATAACTAGGAAGACCTTTCAAATACCACACATGAGTCACGGGACATGCGAGTTTGATGTATCCCATTTGATATCTTCGTATCCGAGAATCAACAAATTCTACCCCGCATTTTTGGCAAAATCTTTCGTCTTCGTTTTCAGCTACGCTCGCTCGAGAATTTCCACAAGCACAAATTCTGCTTTTTATGGGTCCAAAGATTCTTTCGCAAAACAATCCATCTTTTTCTGGTTTATCGGTTTTATAATGAAAAGTAGAGGGCCTTGTGACTTCGCCAACGACTTCCCCATTAGGTAGGTTTTTGTTAGCCCAAGCCTTTATTTGTTGAGGGGAAACGAGTCCAATTTGGAGTTGTTGATGTTTATATTGGTCAATCATAAAATAGAAATAAGAAAAGAATTTATATTTATTCCGATCAAACTTCCTCCCTATTAACCTGGAAGTTCTTCTCAGATACAAGGAAATGATTCAGTTCTAGAGCCAAAGATCGTAGTTCTCGAACGAGCACTCGAAAAGATTCTGGAGGATCCTCGTGATTAGGTACTCTTTTTCCCCAGATCGTAGCATTAAGTATTCCTTGGCGAGCTATAAGATGATCAGATTTATAAGTAAGTATCTCTTGTAAAATATGAGCAACACCAAATCCTTCTAAAGCCCAAACTTCCATTTCTCCTACTCGTTGTCCCCCTTGCTTGGCTCTTCCTCTAACGGGTTGTTGTGTAACAAGTGAGTAGGGCCCAGTAGAACGTCCATGGATTTTCTCATCAACTTGATGAATTAATTTTAAGATATAGGACTTCCCTATTAGAACAGGTTGTTCGAAGGGGTCTCCTGTTCTTCCATCAAATATTCTACTTTTTCCCGGGTACTCGGGTTCAAATACCCATGGATTTTTTGTTTGTTTACTGGCTTCATATAATTCTGAAAACACAAGTTTTCTTGAAGCCTCTTGCTCATATCTCTCATCAAAGGGTGCTATTCTATAATGTTTCTTTAGCAGATCCCCTGCTAATCCGAGCGAGCTTTCAAATATTTGTCCCACATTCATTCGTGAGGGTACTCCTAAGGGATTGAAGACCATATCAACAGGTGTTCCATCTTGCAAATAGGGCATATCTTGCCTAGGCAAAATTTTGGAAATGATCCCCTTATTCCCGTGTCTTCCGGCTACTTTATCCCCAACTTTGATTTCACGTTTCTGTAAAATATATACACGAACCATTATGTCTAGGGGGTCCCTCTGGATCCATTTCACATCGATAACGCGCCCTCTTCCACCTATAGGTAGTTTGAGAGAAGTTTCTTTTGAAGTGGATACCTCAAGACCAAATATGGCCCGTAATAATCCAGCTTCCGCGATATACGATGATTCGCTCGCTATCTGAGGCGTTAATTTACCTACTAAAATATCGCCAGTTTCTACCCAGGATCCCAACCTAACAACTCCATTTCTGTCCAAATTGCGGAGTAAATGTTCTTCTAGATGTGGTATTTCTTTAGTGATTTTTTCAGCGGAGCCTTGGCTTGTCGTATCCGTCTGAATTTCATATTTTCGGATGTGAAAAGAAGTATAAATATCCTCATATACCAAACGTTCGCTAATTAGTACTGCGTCTTCAAAATTGTAACCTTCCCATGGCATATAAGCTACTAATACGTTTTTTCCTAAAGCAAGTTCCCCACCAACTGTAGCAGCTCCCTCTGCTAAAATTTGTCCTTTTTTAATGGATTTACCCCATGGAACCCGAGGTTTTTGGTGCATACAAGTATTTTTGTTAGAGCGCCGATGGGTAACTAAAGGAATACTTATAGTCTTCCCACTACTTGATAAAAGGATCTTGTGACTATCAGTAGAAATGATCTTTCCCTCGCGTTCGGCTATAACGGAAACCCTCGAATCTAGAGCTGTTTGACGTTCCAATCCAGTTCCAACAATGCACTTCTCGGACCGAGAAAGCGGAACTGCTTGGCGCTGCATATTAGAACTCATTAAAGCCCGATTCGCATCATTATGCTCAATAAAAGGAATGAGAGAACCTCCAATAGAAAAATATTGGAAAGGAAAAATACTTCTAACATGAATCTGTTCCCATGCAATAGTCAGGAATTCTTGACGGTATCTAGCTGGAACAACCTGTTCTTCCTGAATACCCTGATTCAAAGACAAAGAATTTCCTGCTGCTATCATATAATATTCATCTCTATTTGGTGATAAATAAACCACCTGTTTCTCTTTTTTTTCTTTTGCTTTCTCAGATATTTCATAAAATGGACTCTCTATGGATCCCCACCAGTGATCAATTCTCGCATGAATAGCTAAGGATCCAGTAAGTCCAACATTGATTCCTTCGGACGTGTCAATTGGACAAATACGCCCATAGTGACTCGGATGAATATCTCGGCTCCGAAAACTTGCAGTCCTCCCCGTCAATCCTCCAGGACCCAAACAACTCACTTTTCGCCCATGAACAGTTTGTGTCAATGGATTAGTTTGATCAAAAACTTGAGATAAGGGGTATGTGCCAAAAAAGGTCTCATAAGTAGTTATTAATAAAATCGAAGTTGAAGTTGGAGTTACCAAAGTTTGTGGAGTCGGTTTCGATTGACGTATGAATACTCTACGGATAGTTTTTTGAACCGCATGTTGTAAACGATCAAGAGCCAGTCCGAATTGATCTTGTAACAGATCCGCAACCGAACGAATACGTTTATTTTTCAAGTGATTCATATCGTCATCGTCAAGTATACCCGTTCCAAATTTCATTCCAATCAAATGATCCGTAGCGGCCAATACATCTCGTGGTAACAAGAATGTATTGTTCTGAGGTATATCAAGATTCAGTCTCCGATTCATATTTCGTCGACCAATCCTTCCTAATTCACATTTTTGTTGAAAAAATTTCTTTTGTAATTCCTCACATAAGGACTCCGAAAATACCAGGTCCCCACCTACACAAGCAAATTGTTGATAAAACTCCAAAATAGCTTTTTCTTTTGACTCAATCCTCTTCTTCTCCTTAGCATTCGGGAAAGACAAGAGAATTTCAGGGTAGGAAACATTATCTAGAATTTCTCTTAGATTCGAACCCATAGCTGATGATAGAACTAGAATAGATATCTTTTGTTTTCTACTTACGCGAGCCCATATCCTTTCTTTTTTATCAATTGCTAATTCCGATCTTCCTCCCCAATCTGATATTATAGTCCCGGTGTAGATAGAAATTCCCTTATGGTCTAATTCCGAGCGGTAGTAAATACCAGGACTTAGCAATATTTGATTGATCACAATTCGGTATATTCCATTTATTATAAAGGTTCCTAAGGAATTCATTATAGGAATGTTTCCAATAGAAATGGTTTGTTTTTGCACATCGAAACCAAAAATTAATCTCGCAGATACATAGAATTCGGAAGAATAGGTGAGTGATTCATACACAGCATCCCTTTCTTTTATTGAGGGTTCTAGCAATTGATATCCTTTCGCAAATAATTGAAATGCAATTTCGTGATCTGGATCTTTAATTGTTGGAAACTTCTCAAGTTCTTCTGCCAAGCCTTGATTAATGAACCTAAAAAATCCCTCGAATTGGATCTGACTAAATCCGGGTATTGTGGACATTCCCTCATTTCCATTCCGGAGCATCTTAATCTTAAGTTTCCTTTTTATCGAAGAAAAATTCCATTATCAGCTCACTCTTCATCAATCCCTATGGATCGATCTAGCAATCATGGAATCTATATTCTGTTTACTGAATCACATGAAATTCTAGGGAACTCCACATACGTATTTCATATATGTATTTCATACATATGAATAGAGACAATTTCGAGGAAAGTTCGAATTTGCCAGGGGTACAAATCGAATGAAAATGAATTGATAAAACATTCCTAGAAAAAAATTCTGCCACTTAATGATATTCTAATCAGATTGGATGGCAAAGATTTCTCATTTTATCTCCTTTCTATGAATGGGATAAAGCCATAATATAATAATTTATAAGCACTAGAAAGTTTGACTTTAGTTCGATTTAGAATAGCACGCTTAGTTTAATTTCAAAAAAGAATTTGAGGGTTCTTTTTTGTTTCGTAGTAGTAGAATTGCTAGAAAATATAGGATTTCATTGTAGAATCCTAAAATAAAGTAAGTCCTTTTTTTTAAGTACATGCCAATCTAGTTATCCACCTCTCCACATATCCCTGCTTTTATCGTAATTTCACTTGGGTGGGCCAAGATGGTCAGGTCATACTCTATATCAGAGCAAATTTCCTTTTTTTATTCAAGATATTTAATGCAATGAAAAATTAAAGCACGATTCCCCATAGAGATATGTACATAAGGGGGATCCATGGATAATAATGCTGTTATGGATAATAATGCTGTTCGGACCTGGAGTTTACCTATACACGGATTAGGCATAAACCCATTCTATTTTATTATGCCATTAAAAGGAAGGGGGGGAGAGAATACTGATTTAAGAGTCGTTCACTACTGCAATTCAAAAAAAAGTAGAATTCTAGTTAATGGTTCCAATTTGTTCTGAATTTTGCAGCCTGTGACTGGAAATCCACTTTTTCTCCTTTTTCATCTCAATAGAAAGAAAAGGGAAGTTTTCTAGTGTTAGCAATGTGTGTTTTAAGATAGAATCCATGGAGGAGAATAATCGAAACTGGATCCAAAAAAAGCAGGAATAGATTTTTGGAAAAATATTGGAAAAAAGTAAGTAGAATTAGATTCAAGATAAAAGAAAGGGGGTTTTAGTAAGAAAACGTGGATGAATACTTGCTCTTTTCTCGATTTTAGATCGGATTTTTTGGCGGCATGGCCAAGCGGTAAGGCAGGGGACTGCAAATCCTTTATCCCCAGTTCAAATCTGGGTGCCGCCTGATCAATAAAATACTTAGGCTTATAGTACTGATCGAACTCGACAAATTCGTACCCCGCATAAGCTGGGGCAAGAGAATAACTAGGCCTGGCGATACTGGATTTTGAGAATCCATAGTTCTATTAGGGTTTGTTTTGTCGGTAGTGGCCCAAACAGCTACCAATAGGGATGAGGTAGCGTTTACTTATTCTTTTATTAATTTGAATTGATTCTTAATTGATTCGAGAATTTAAAACTACGAGGCTAAGATGTCAGAAATCTTGATATTCAAAGGGCTCCTAAGGGGCATTCTTTTTTTTTCAATCTAAGATTGAAGAAGGGACTCCACGAAGGAATATCAAGACTTCCTAATTATTATACATTTTATTTATCGTACATCTTATGCTACCTACATACACTAAAGTAAGGGCTACTGATTCCGTCGAGAATCAGATTGAATAGGCTGATCAAAAATCAATTTCGGAGTTGTGGATAAAGTCTCCTCATTCTTTCATAGAATGATAGAAAGCGGGGCTGTAGGGTTTAGGTTAAAAATAAACATAGGCAAGGTAGGTATCCAATAAATATTTATCTATCCTAATTTTATGGTATATTCTGACGTCCTTTGCTTATAAAAAAAAGGTAACAAAAGGAAGAAAAAATCTTTCTATTCCCGCGTCTTCCATTCAGGACATCATCCCCGTACTCTTTTTTAAGGAAAAGGGCTATGTATCGTATTTATACTTAATGCTCTCCAATTCTACCAGAAATCCTATAAGAATTTGTTAGGAGTAAACTCCTTGAACTGATTCATCCATAGCCTTAGGGCAGAATCCCTTTTTGACTCTGTACCCTTGATTCCACTATGATTATTGATCAATAGTAGAATAATTTCTTCATAGAAATAGGAGACATAATTTACATGGATATAGTAAGTCTCGCTTGGGCTGCTTTAATGGTAGTCTTTACATTTTCTCTTTCACTAGTAGTATGGGGGAGGAGTGGACTCTAGGGATACTACTAATTGATTGAGTAGTCGAATTGTTGTATCAACTCTTTTCTTTAATTGATCCTTTTGCATTAATCATTTTGCCAAACTTTATTCTTTCTTTCTTTAGTTTTGTTTCACTCCTGTAAGAAACTCTTGTAAGAAGGAGTCGTTCTATTCTACTCTATAGAAATAGAAAGAGCGATTACAGCAATTCATAATTTCTACTAGAAGTGACGAATGGTTAAAAAAGTTCTATACATAAGAAAATTAGACTTTCTTCCACGGAGCTATTCACAACATATCGCACACTTTCCATTTGTTTTATACTCTTTTCTTATTCTTAGAAAAATTTTTATGCTCTTTTGAAGCATCTCGCCGCATGTTTAAGCATGAAAGATTCGCTGATTTTGACTTTTACTTTTTTTCTTTTACTATAGTCTATTCTCATATTATTTTTCTCTCCCTCCATGGATTCTTTCGTGAAGAATTGTCTTCGATTTTTTTATTTTGACTTGATTGAAATTAAGTGGATGCAGTGAAAAAAGAAATTGAATTAGAATACTATTTCAATCTACTAATCTATTCTATGTAGATTCAAGATAATATAATAGAAAGACTCTAAAGTGTGGTAGAAAAAACTATATGTAGTTCTTTCTACCACACTTTATGATTCCAACCAGATCCTTTCATTTAAGACTTGGATTTTTATTTTATTTAATCCCTTTTTCATTTCTTCAATGATTAATTGGAATTCCAATTAATCATTTTGGCTGACTGTTTTTACATAAATAATAAGTAAAAAGGCAGTAGGAACTAGAATGAACAGTGCAGTAGCAATAAATGCGAGAATATTGACTTCCATAACCTCTTTTTTTTTCGCAATAACTCGGGATGTAATCCCATGGAGAGGAAAAAGGGGTATCCTGTAAATTCAAGGGGAGGACTTGCATTCTGATAATACTGAATCAATTCAATATTATGAATATCGGATCTATCAAATCAATTCATGGTTGAGAGTGGAATAGTATAACATAGGAAGATCCCTTATCCATACTAAGACCAAAATTGGTTTTTTGATTGGATTAGGAATTCTCTCTTTTTTTCATCCTTTTCTACTTTTTCTTTTCTATATCTATAACCCACGATCTTTCTTATCTTATCCAATTTCCCTTCCTTTTTCTTATAGTTATACATACAATTATGTATGTATGTATTATATGACCGACTTTCTATGGGTCACATAGACATACAAATAAGCAGTAGAAGTAGAAGTGAGATGGAGAAAAGAGGGCTTAAATAAAAAAAATCGAATATTTTAAATTTAGGAAAAAGGGCGTTTGCTTTGCTTGGTTTTTCTTTTATTTTATTAGGTTACTATCAATATCCACTTTTTGGGTCTAAAGATGAGAGCGGATCCATAAAAAAGGAGTCCGCAAATGGAATGAGAATGAGATAGATTCTTTCCAATTAGTCATTGAACATACACAAACAAAGTTGGAACTACAAAATGGAAGGGGCCTGGTTTAACCCAAAAAGTACTAATTATATTAAATTCACTGTCTAAGAATAAACGAATACAATTTATGTATGGATTCCGATAAAATACCGGTACTCTATTCCATAATCCATAAGAGTCGAATAGGAAGTTAAGATGAGGATGGTATCATCATAAGGATAGAGTAATATCCTAAATTATACTAATCCACGTATGATATGTATGTCTTTCTTTATCAACCGGGAGTAGTGAAAAAAGAAATTCCTATAGGCCTTCCCTCCCTCTTTAATGAAAAATGCGAAATCAAAAAAGTGAAGTAAGGATGCCCCATAGGTATTTGATCTTGTCTCCTGCCCCCTTTTTTTGATGGAAATTTTTTATGGAAAAAGGAAAGATGAATTTACCCATTCATTGAACCCTAGTTCGGGACTGACGGGGCTCGAACCCGCAGCTTCCGCCTTGACAGGGCGGTGCTCTGACCAATTGAACTACAATCCCCGCGGGGTGTATGGCATACCTATACCTATTTTTAAATAGAACCATAAGAAGATTCGATTCGTCTGTCGTACTCTAAGAAATAGACGAATCATATACTACATACCCATATATCGTATGTGGGTATAGTGAGAGTGACATAACTAGTATGTCGCGATTTTTTATCGCTTAAAATGGATGATAATCCACCTTTCAATAAGAAAAACTCTTTTGTTTGTAAAAAAGGAATGAGAGAAATATGGATTAGAAAGAAATTTCCCCCTTTCTCTTTATCCTTTATTTCTATGGATCAGACATTTTTTTTTATGGAAGAAAAAAAATGGATTTAGTTCATATTCACGAAGCCCTAGATTTTTGGGCCGAGCTGGATTTGAACCAGCGTAGACATATCGTCAACGAATTTACAGTCCGTCCCCATTAACCGCTCGGGCATCGACCCAGGAAGAATTTATTCTAGGGTTTTTGATAATCTATGATTAACCTCCTTTCATAATACTCCCTACCCCCAGGGGAAGTCGAATCCCCGCTGCCTCCTTGAAAGAGAGATGTCCTGAACCACTAGACGATAGGGGCATCACTAAACGATAGGGCCATATACAACCGCTCGTCATTATACTATAATGATAGTATGAGCAGTTTTTTAGAATTGTCAATATACTCGAAGAGTATAACTAGATCCAAAGCAAAGAGTCTTTCCTACTTTTCTGTTATGCTTTCTTAGGATTTTTTTTAGTTGATGGTTAGGTTAATTCACGGATCATCTCCTACTTTTTAGGGAAATTCATTTAAAGGGTATAGAATAAGAATAGATTAATAAAAGGGATTCTAGATTAGTTCAGTACAGGTAGTGATTTGATTGATCTAACAGGAAAAAGAGTCCAATTTGATTTCTTTTTTGCAATTTACACTCCGTGCTTCATTTAGTGTTCAGACCAAAAATGCATGCATCCCACACTAAGTCATAAAATTCAAGAAAAAAATGGAGAAATTTTCAAAAACAAAGAAAAAAAGGTGAATAAATAATAAATAAGGTGAATAAATAATAAATTTAGTAGAAAAGTACTTTATCGGATTCGAACCGATGACTTACGTCTTACCATGGCATTACTCTACCACCAAATTAAAAAGCCCTTTATCGGATTTGAACCGATGACTTATGCCTTACCATGGCATTACTCTACCACTGAGTTAAAAGGGCTTTTTATTCAATTCCAAAATTAGCCACTTTGATTTCCCATTATGGGTCTACTGCATAATGTACATAATATATGTACATATAGAGATATATGTAGAGATTATATATGTATATATCGAGATCGAGATATAGAAGTTTATTCATGGCAAGGTTCAAAATCTTGAGAAAATCAAGAAAAATAAGAAAATCTTTCATATTCTCTCTTATCACTTGCACAAAGTAGAGGTTTTTTTTTATTTTATTATATAAAAAAATACGTATAATAAAATACGTGAAGAGAGGGTTGACACAATAAAAAATTATTACTATAATTATTAGTATAGTAGTATCCAATATACTTGAAGAGGGTAAGTTCATAGGTATGTAAACACGATCTCGGACGACTCACTAAACCAAAGCACGAAAGTTAGATTGTTTAGAGGAGGTGAACAAATATGAATCAATTTTTGAATATGAATCGATTTTTGAATCGGATAATACAAAAGGCCAAAAAAAAGGCCAAAGGGGCAATAAGAGCTGCTGTCAAAAAAATGGTATACTTTTTCTTTTTTATCTTTAGGCTATTGACTTTTCACGTGCTCAGAACGTTCTGCAGAATTAGGGACTTTTTTCTTCTATTGGCTGATCTTATGATGAGAATTTTCTCCATTTATGTTTTATTTCCTTTAATTGTAATTGGGTGGGGTATAAAGGAATTCGCGCTCTTCATATACCCATATGGCTGGTTAGTAATTTTCAGTGAGATACTTCTTATCTGTTTTGGTGAGAGATTGCAACTATTTTTAACAGGCATCTCTTGGAAAAACCTTCGAGTTCAAAACTTTTCCATTTTTCTTAAAAAGTTTTGGACGGATTTGTTGAAGCGATTTTTAACAGGTACCCCTTGGAAAGGGGGTACTTGAATATTCTCCAAGGATTCTAGTTGTTGCATTTTGAACAAACTATGTTAGAGTTTTAGCAACAATTTGCTTGTAAAAAGTGGGCAGTAGAATTTATATTGCAGAGTAGAAAAATTATTCTACTGCCTGCCCAACAAAAAATAATAAACCATACCCTACATACCTAACTCCTCCCGGCTATGGGTTTTCTGTTTCCGAAGACTAGGAAAAAAGGAGGATTCTGTAACCCTAAGGGTTCGATGGTATATGGATATGAAAAATATAAGATTTCCGATCCTAGCGGGAAAAGGAAGGGAACAGATACCCAATATGATTCTTGAGAGGAACATTTGGTAATGGTCTTGGTCCTCTATGCTTTTTTTATGTGTTCTTAGTTCTATTCATCTTCTTTGATTCTTTTAAACAAGAATCTAATAAACTAGAATTGAGTGGAAAAGAGGGGAGGAAATTAGTAAATGGAGAGGATCGACTAACCAGAGACATTTAGGATCTTCTTTACATCAGGTAAATCCTGACCAAAATTTCTCAGGTAAGGATTTACCTGACGTAATCAGGTAAATCCGTCGGGTCCTGTCCGCCTTTCTCTTTAAGTTACGACTCTTTGTTTCTTGCTTCTCTCAAGCCATAGGGAAAGTCTATGATGAATTTTTGAAATTCATCTCACTCTTTCTCTAGGGCTCGGACTTCATGATAAGTGGGGGAAGAAAACATCTTCCCCAATTTCTTTGTTCAGAATTGAACAAAAAGGAAAAGGAAGAAAGGGATTTATGGGGGCAGTGCTGCCCCCTATATCTCCTAGTGTATATTGTAGGAATAATCAAACTATTCCTTACAGCAGTCTGGCACACTTACGTCCTCGCAAAGCAAATAATGATCATTGTAGTCGTAACCATAGAATAAGAATACGACCCTAATCGAAATGCATACATTAGGTTCATACGCTATTGGGATGGTAAGAAGATATGTATTTTACAGACCAGAGAGGCTATCTAAACCCTAAAATAAAGGCCCGCGATCGAAGTACCAATCGCTCACTGTCATGAACCTTCTCCATTTGATTCAATAAGGGGGAATTAGCCTCCTTCTCGAATGGCTACCCTTGACAAAGGGTAGCGTTGGTATCATAATCTACATGTAGCGGGTATAGTTTAGTGGTAAAAGTGTGATTCGTTCTATTAATAACTGAATTTGAAATGATATACTTAAGGTGTCCTTAAGTTTTTTATATTCCGATGAAAACTTTAGTTCTTATAAAGGATTTAATCCTTTTCCTCTCAATAGCATATTGAGGAAGAATATACATTCTCGCGATTTGTATCCAAAGACTAATGGAAATTGCATCCAAAATACAAATTGGATTATGAGTACAGAGTCGCGAAGCATAATTTTGCATTGGATTAAGTATTCCCATTTTTTAAATATGAGTAAAGGATCTATGGATGAAGATACAAAAAAGTTTATTTCCAATCGTAACTAAATCTTCTTTTGTTAAAAAAGGAAATGGAAGCCAAATAGCTAAAAAACGGTAGTTTTGGTTTACTAGAACCATCAGCATATTGTTTCAGCTCGGTGGAAACCCAATTCTTTTCCTCAGGATCTCTTGAATAAAATTAGGGAACGAAGTAAGTAGATTAGATAGATTTAGTATAATTTCTATTTCCTACTCTATAGGGATCATCTAGAAAGCGGAGAGCTTTGGTTCCATTCAGATAGAAAAGCTGACATAGATGTTAAGTGGTGAGAATATCCATAAAGGAGCCGAATGAAATCCAAATTTCATGTTCGGTTTTGAATTAGAGACGTTAAAAATAATCAACCAACGTCGACTATAACCCCTAGCCTTCCAAGCTAACGATGCGGGTTCGATTCCCGCTACCCGCTCCATTCTGTATAAAAGGACTATTCTATTTGTCTAGACATGGTAGAGGCCTGTATTCAACCTTTTTCGTCCACCAGTTTCCGGCCCTCCAGAGCGGAGTAGAGCAGTTTGGTAGCTCACGAGGCTCATAACCTTGAGGTCACGGGTTCGATTCCCGTCTCCGCACTTAGCTGTCTGTATAAAAGGACTATTCTATTTGTATGGATATGGTAGAGGGCTGGGCGGTATCCAACCCTTTTTTATTCATTAGTTCCCGGCCCTAGAGGGCCAAATTGAGCAGTTTACAAAGTCACTTGCCCCTACAAGAAGAACTCTCAAGGCTCCTTCCTACCCTGCAGAAAAGAAAAATGAAATGAAAGAAAGGCACAGTCTACCTCCCTTCCCTTTAAAAGCAGTTTGCCAGTTGTTCGTCTCGGTGAATCCCTGATTTAGGGAGTCCTGTTGGCGAGTTCGATTCCCGCCGCCGGAGCCCCCTTTTTTTTGAGTGGGGTGCAAAGGAAGGGTAAGATAGTAAGGGATACGGTATTAGACTAACACCTACTTAATTTAATATAAGTAGTTAAGTAGTCAACTAGACGAAATTTTTTATCATAGTACCTTACTAAATTAAGCTGGCGAGCGGCGGGAATCGAACCCGTATCTTCTCCTTGGCAAGGAGATGTTTTACCATTGA